TCTTTTGGAAAAAAAAACAAAGAATTTCTCTTTATTCGAGGGAGATATGAGAGATATTTTATTCTACCACAAGGAATTTTGTGACTCTTCTCTTTCAAAATCTGACTTTTCTAAGATTTAATAATTCCTAATAGCGGGTTCCTTTTTTGAATTTCATTTTTTGTTGTTTGCTGTAGTCATTTGCTTTGGTAATTTGTTAACACCAATAAAGATAATAATGAATACAAAATAATGTCTTGGCTCATGCATAAAAGGCCATCCCCGGTACAAGAGAAGGTTCCATCGGAACAAAATTTTATTTTAGTTTGGGGTACCCCCTTTTTTAAGTGTAAAAAGAAATGACAAAAAGATATTGGAACATCGATTTGGAAGAGATGATGAGAGCAGGAGTTCATTTTGGACATGGTACTAGGAAATGGAATCCTAGAATGGCACCTTATATTTCTGCAAAGCGTAAAGGTATTCATATTATAAATCTGACTAGAACTGCTCGTTTTTTATCAGAAGCTTGTGATTTAGTTTTTGATGCAGCAAGTAGGGGAAAACAATTCTTAATTGTCGGGACAAAAAATAAAGCAGCTGATTTAGTGTCGCGGGCTGCAATAAGGGCTCGGTGTCATTATGTTAATAAAAAATGGCTCGGCGGCATGTTAACAAATTGGTCCACTACAGAAAAAAGACTTCATAAGTTTAGGGACTTGAGAACTGAACAAAAGACAGAGGGATTCAATCGTCTTCCGAAAAGGGATGCAGCTGTGTTGAAGAGACAATTATCTCGCTTGGAAACATATCTAGGGGGGATTAAATATATGACGGGCTTGCCTGATATTGTAATCATCATCGATCAGCAAGAAGAATATACGGCTCTTAGAGAATGTATCACTTTGGGAATTCCAACCATTTCTTTAATCGATACAAATTGTAATCCTGATCTCGCGGATATTTCTATTCCAGCAAATGATGACGCTATAGCTTCAATTCGATTCATTCTTAACAAATTAGTATTCGCAATTTGTGAGGGTCGTTCTAGCTATATACAAAATTCTTGATTAATAATAAGATAAATAAATCAAAATTTTTTTGAGGGAGGGGCTCCCTGTATTTCGATTTATAAAATCGGTTACTACTCCTGAATCATACAAAAGAAAAAGAGATAAAAAACAGGGGATATTGTGTGATTAGTTTAGTTGGTATCCAAAACAAAAATTAAAATTAAAGTAAATTAAGTAAAAAAAAAGTAAATTAAGTAAAAAAGGGGGATCTTGAATCAAAATAATTTAAAGTTCTTATTTCTGTCAGAGGGCAATATGAATGTTTTATCATGTTCCATCAACACACTAATAAAAGAAGGGTTATATGAGATATCTGGTGTCGAAGTAGGCCAACATTTCTATTGGCAAATAGGGGGTTTCCAAGTCCACGCCCAAGTCCTTATTACTTCTTGGGTTGTAATTGCTATCTTATTAGGTTCCGCAGTTATAGCGGTTCGCAATCCTCAAACCATTCCAACTGACGGCCAAAATTTCTTTGAATTTGTCCTTGAATTCATTCGAGACGTAAGTCAAACCCAGATTGGAGAAGAATATGGTCCATGGGTTCCCTTTATTGGAACCCTGTTTTTATTTATTTTTGTTTCTAACTGGTCAGGAGCCCTTTTACCGTGGAAAATTATCCAGTTACCTCAAGGGGAGTTAGCAGCACCAACGAATGATATAAATACGACGGTTGCTTTAGCTTTACTCACATCAGTAGCCTATTTTTATGCGGGTCTTAGCAAAAAAGGATTAGGGTATTTCAGTAAATACATTCAACCAACTCCAATTCTTTTACCCATTAACATCTTAGAAGATTTTACAAAACCCCTATCACTTAGTTTTCGACTTTTCGGAAATATATTAGCCGATGAATTAGTAGTTGTTGTTCTTGTTTCTTTAGTACCTTTAGTGGTTCCTATACCTGTCATGTTCCTTGGATTATTTACAAGCGGGATTCAAGCTCTTATTTTTGCCACTTTAGCTGCGGCTTATATAGGTGAATCTATGGAGGGTCATCATTAACTTTTTTTTTTATTCGTTGTTAGCCCAATTATAGAATAGTTGGTTTACGTTATGTAAGAAACACTTGTATATGTGATATTTGATATTGACTAGGTATATATGAGTTAAAAATCTATATAATCTGTCCCACTACGTTTGTGAATTTCGATTTAGATAGGGATTCCATTAGAAGTTCTTCCTTTTTATCTGTGAATTGGCTGAAAAAAGTGATAAAAAAAGAACGAAGAATTCAAATAATGGTTCACAAAAAAGAAATGGCATAAAAAAGTCGTATATATATATATATATATATTATGAATTTAAAAAAATCCCGTGGATAGGAACTAATATCAAAGTAATTCTTTGATTCAATAATATTATTATATTAGTTCAATTTAATAGTTCAATTTAAGTTTTTTGTTTTTTTGGCTGGATGAATCTTAGCGATGACTTAATTATAATTAAGTCCTAAGTCATCGGATGATTGTATCATTAACTATTTCTTTATTTTGGTGTGAGGAACTTATCATGAATCCACTGATTTCTGCTGCTTCGGTTATTGCTGCTGGGTTGGCTGTTGGGCTTGCTTCTATTGGACCTGGAGTTGGTCAAGGTACAGCTGCGGGTCAAGCTGTCGAAGGTATCGCGAGACAACCTGAGGCAGAAGGAAAAATACGAGGTACTTTATTGCTTAGTTTGGCTTTTATGGAAGCTTTAACAATTTATGGCCTGGTTGTAGCATTAGCGCTTTTATTTGCGAATCCTTTTGTTTAATCCTATAAAAAATAAAATTCTGTATTTTTTCGTAGTTTTTTTAATTCTATCAAGATTTAACTCCTACAATTTTTCATCGAGACAACAATCCTTGGGAAGGACTAATTTGAGGATGGGGAATTAGTACATCGATTCGCTTTCTTCCTTCCCCTTATTCTTTTAGTTTAATGGAAACTTTTTTTTAAGGAATGTTGAGAAAAACAGAGGTTTTTTTGAAATTGACATAAAACTTGGTCTCAAATTCTAGCTTAATTCTAATAAGTCTCATTATTATTATTGAAAATTAAAAATTTTGGAAAATACATTTGTAAATAGAATAGGTTTTTTATTCTGTTTACAAATATCCAAATAGGGAAATTAAATTATAAATTATTAAATTAAATTTTCTTTTTTTTTTGAAAAAAAAAAGAATAAAAAAAAGGACAGAGTTCTTTTTTTATAGTTTAGCTAGACGAGGAGATTATATGAAAAATTTAACCGATTCTTTCGTTTACTTGGGTCACTGGCCATCCGCCGGGAGTTTCGGGTTTAATACCGATATTTTAGCAACAAATCCAATAAATCTAAGTGTAGTCTTCGGTGTATTGATCTTTTTTGGAAAGGGAGTGTGTGTGAGTTGTTCATTTCAAGAATAGGCTGGATTTACCCAGCGGCACTATAACTAGCAAAGAGTGCATAATCCCGCGAATTACTTCTGAATAAAAAAATCATATTTTAGAACCATAGCATTTCGTTATTCTTTGGTAAGTCTACTTTGATTCTCTATCAACCAAAATTAGGGACCATTAATTAACATGGTTAAAGCTAAACCGTTTTAAATTCAGATGCAACATGGTACTCTTTCTACTATAATGTAGTCTAATTAAAAAATGAATAAGATTTTAAAAAATAAAAGTTCGACTTTTTTCGATATAAAACACTCATGTCGATAAAATTTTTTGAGTCTTTTTGTATAATGCAGAATGGATAACCTACGTATAAAGTAATAAGAATTCTTTGGATTTCAAGAAAAAAAACAACTTTGCTGACAATTATCAATTTTTATTGGTCAGAAGAATCCTCCTAATATTTTTGTCTTGGATTGTTGATCTTTTTCAATAAAAATATATATTGAATACAAATTAAATACAAAAAAATCGGGAGAGGATAGGCTCATTACATGAAAAATATGGGAATGAAAGTCTCATAAAAAATTGTATTGGAATAAGTGAGCATGAGAGCCAAATGAATCGAAAGATTCATGTTTGGTTCGGGAAGGGATTATATAACTTTTTTTATGAATGGAAAGATAATCTACTTTCATTAAATGATTTATTAGATAACCGAAAGCAGAGGATATTAAATACTATCCGAAATTCAGAAGAACTACGTGAGGGAGCTATTCAACAATTAGAAAACGCCCGAGCTCGCTTGCGTAAAGTAGAAACGGAGGCGGATCAGTTTCGCGTGAATGGATACGTTGAAATCGAGCGAGAAAAATTAAATTTGATTAATTCAACTTCTAGGACTTTGAAACAATTAGAAAATTACAAAAACGAAACCATTCTTTTTGAGCAACAAAGAACAATTAATCAAGTCCGAGAGCGGGTTTTCCAACAAGCTTTACAAGGAGCTATAGGAACCCTAAATAGTTGTTTGAGTAACGAGTTACATTTACGTACTATTAATGCAAATATTGGTATGTTTGGTACGATGAAAGAAATAACTGATTAGTCCTTTCCTTACAATTATGATAGGCATTATTTTTTTTCTTCCAAAAAAGAATTAGGACAATACTCATGGTAACCATTAGAGCCGACGAAATTAGTAATATTATCCGTGAACGTATTGAGAAATATAATAGAGAAGTAACGATTGTAAATACCGGTACCGTACTTCAAGTGGGCGATGGTATCGCTCGTATTTATGGTCTTGATGAAGTAATGGCAGGTGAATTAGTAGAATTTGAGGAGGGTACTATAGGTATTGCCCTTAATTTAGAATCAAATAATGTTGGTGTTGTATTAATGGGTGACGGTTTGATGATCCAAGAAGGAAGTTCAGTCAAAGCTACGGGAAAAATTGCTCAGATACCCGTGAGTGAGGCTTATTTGGGGCGTGTTATAAATGCCTTGGCTAACCCTATTGATGGTCGAGGTAAGATTTCAGCTTCTGAATCTCGGTTAATTGAATCTCCTGCCCCGGGTATTA